ATGCCTAATTGCTCCACATATAGTTCCTCTAACCACATTTTCTAAACGAATCAGAGCCAATCCGAATTGATCTTGTAAGAGATCCGCTACAGAACGAATACGCTTATTTTTTAAATGATTCATGTCGTCGAGTGTACCCATTCCAAATTTCATTCCAATCAAATGATCCGCGGCTGCCAATATATCTCGCGGTAACAAAAATGTATTGTTATGAGGTATATCAAGATTCAGTCTCTGGTTCATATTTAGTCGACCAATCCTTCCTAATTCACACCTTTGTTGAAAAAATTTCTTTTGTAATTCCTTACATAAGGATTCAGAAAATACTGGACCTCCGCCTACACAAGTAAATTGTTGATAAAACTCCAAAATGGCATTTTCCTTTGACCCAATTTTTTTTTTTTCCTTATCGTTCAGGAAAGACAAGAAAATCTCGGGGTAGCACACATTCTCTAAAATTTCTCTTAGATTCGAACCCATAGCTGATGATAGAACTAGAATAGATATTTTCTGTTTCCTACTCACACGAGCCCATATCCTTGCTTTTTTATCAATCTCTAATTCTACTCTTCCCCCCCAATCTGATATTATAGTGCCGGTATAGACCGAAATTCCGTTATGGTCCAATTCTGACCGGTAATAGATACCAGGGCTTTGCAATATTTGATTGATCACAATTCTGTATATTCCATTTACTATAGAAGTTCCCAGGGAATTCATTAGAGGGATGTTTCCAATAAAAATTGTTTGTTCTTGCATATCCCTACTGTTTTTCCAAATTAATCCTGCGGATACATATAATTCAGAAGAATATGTGAGTGATTCATATACAGCATCCCTTTCTTTTATCGATGGTTCTACTAATTGATATGTTTCCACAAATAATTGAAATTCAATTTCTTGATCTCTATCTTCAATTTTTGGAAACTTATAAAGTTCTTCTGCTAAGCCCTGATCAATGAACCTACAAAATCCTTCAAATTGTATCTGATTAAATCCAGGTATTGTAGACATTCCCCCATTTCCATCTCCAAGCATTTTTAATTTCCCATTTATTGAAAAATCCCATTATTGGATCGTTTTTCATCCAATTATATGGATCGATCCAGCACTGATGGAATTGATATTCTGTTTACAGAATCACATAAAATTTTATCTAACTCCATATATGAATATGGAATGTATGAAATACGTATGAACGGAGGAATAAAGAGAATTTCAATTTTCTACTCAAATTGGAATTTGTAACAGATACAACTGGAAAAGAATTGAGAAATTCCACTTAACTTAGACTTATGGAATTTTATATAGAATAAAAAAAAGTGATTCAATTTCTACTATTATTTATGATATTACATATTCCAATACAATTAGATACCAGTGAAATAAATAATTCGGGATTTGATCTCTTCGATGAGATAAAAACCCAATAATCAGAAACAATATTTGGTTTTTTAGCACTTAGCCTTTTTCGTGGATTTCTTTGTTCAGTTCAAAAAAAAAAGGATTCGCACAGAAGAGATATTTTTTTTTTATCTATTTTTTTATTTTAATAGAGTTCGTTGAAGTGCAGAAGAAGGCTTTATTAAGCATACGCGGATAGAACTATAGCTATCTATATATGTCTTTCCTTTTATTGCGGGTCTTTTCTGTACAGCGGATGTTGTGCTCTAGCAAAATAGCTATTTTCTATAGGAATCATAGACAGATAAGATATCTGATTAAAGCTATACGTGTAATAATTTATATTCTGGGGTTTACATATACTCATAATTGTTGTTATAATTGAAATATTGAAATTGAGAAGGCTTTTTTTATTGAAAAGAATCAATACTGGATAGTTATATATCCATTTTGATTTTCTTATATCATTCGGGAAATACAATTTTAGATTCAAATTCGAGAACCGTTCATGAATTTCCAGTCAATAGTTAATGGTTCCAATTTGTCCTGAATTTTGTCTTTTGTGACTGAAAATTCACATTTGGTTTTTCCTTTCAATAGAAAGGAGAAAGAATTCAGATAGTGCGTGTTTTGACATACTATACAAAATTAATCAAAGAGATGGATCAAATCCAAAAAAGGAAGGATTTCTTTTAGGAAAGGGATTAAGATTAAGAAAAATGGATTCAAGATACAAGTACAAAAAAAAAGAAGTTTAGTAACAAAAAAGGGGGGTATTTTCGTCTATTTTATATTTTTATTTTATATTGCCTTGGCGACATGGCCGAGTGGTAAGGCGGGGGACTGCAAATCCTTTTTCCCCAGTTCAAATCCGGGTGTCGCCTGATCAACAAAAGACGCGAAATACCTTATTCCGTTTTGCTGATATAACTTGTTGAATTTGTCCCCAATAGAAGCAGCGGAGGAAAAAGACTCTTGATACTTCCAAGAGCGCCGCTGCTTATTTTGTTTGCGCTTAATCTTTCCCGATTCTACTAGCAATCATATAAGAACTTCTTATAATTAATTATAATTAATTGGATTTTTTGGATTGTTTCATCAATGGTATTGGGCAAAATCTTTTTTTTTGACTCTGCGCCAGCGATAATAATATTAGTATTAGTGACTATTATTAGTATTATTAGTGAAAAATAATGGAAAAAAGTGAACAATACTAGCAAAATTCCTTCATATTCATAGAGATAGGGGCCATAATTCACATGGATATAGTAAGTCTCGCTTGGGCTGCTTTGATGGTAGTCTTTACATTTTCCCTTTCACTCGTAGTATGGGGAAGAAGTGGACTCTAGGGATACTACTAATTGAGTTGAGAAATGAAACTCTATCAATTCTTTTATAGATCGTTCTGCAAAGACTTTTCAATTTAACTATTTTCAATTTAACTATTTCTATTTAAATTGAATTCAATTTTAAATATCTTCATTTCCAAATTCTATTCGATTCGAGTGGAGTAATTTATTCTATGAATAATATCTGAATAATACCCTTTTAATCATAATCAAATAAATATTTGAATGATTCCCGTGTTCATATTTCAAAAGTAAAAAGAATACAAATGATAGGAAAGTTATTCCAACCGAATTCTTCCTAAATTCTCTATTTTGATAAACTGGCTCTTATCAGAGTTATATATGGACAATAAGGAACAGCAGAACCTTTTTTACTTTTTATTTGTTTGCCTTTTTCCGGTTCAAAGACAAAAGAAAGTAGTTCTTTTTTTAGTTATTTAAAACTTATTAAATTAAGTGGTTTTCCACGGGAAATAAAATAGACATAGTGGTTCTCTAACGGGATACTACGCATACTAAGATATTTTCTTGGAGAAGTCACATATTGCGCACTTAGTGCTTAGTTTAGTATTTGTTTTATTATTTTAGTTTTAGAAATTCGATTTATGCTATACTTTATTGACTCGACTCATTTCATATCATGATTCAAAGATTGAAAATCAAAGTTTTTATAAAACTCCTTTCCTTGGATGATTTGATTGAAAATCAAAGTTTTTATAAAACTCCTTTCCTTGGATGATTTGTCAACTGTTCAATCAATTACTTCTTGGGAATGCTAAAAAAAGATTTCTTGATTTTCTTTTATTATATTCTTTTTTTTTTTTTTCTTTTCATTGATTTGATTATTTCAATGGATTTCGGGATTCATATTGAAAATAATCTGAAATTCAGGAATTAGAATCATAAGAATAAGAGGCGCCTTTCAACTATTCCAGATTAATTGGAACCAACACAAATCAAATATATAAAGAAAAGAAATCCAATTTGAACCTTATGTACATTCCATATAGATAATTAATATCTATTATCTATATATGAAGATGACATTCTAGATTGATCTATATATGAAGATGACATTCTAGATTGATCTATATTAAGACCAGATCTTTCTACAGTACAACTTTATATACTAGAATAACAAAAAGAAGTATGGTAGAAAGTAATATATATTACTTTCTACCATACTATCGGATCTCATAGAATCCTGCTGAGTCTAGTTCGCTCATTTCAGCTAAAACGCAAAATTGGAATTCTTTTCATTTTATTTCGTTAATTCTTGATTAAGAACTAAGAAGTCAAGTTTCATTCAAATTAATCACTTTGACTAACAGTTTTTACATATATTATAAGTAAAAAAGCAGTAGGAACTAGAATGAACAGTGCAGTAGCAATAAATGCGAGAATATTTACTTCCATAATCTCTTTCGTTTTTCTTTACTTCACAATAATTCGGGATTTAATCCCATAAGAGATGAGAAATCTTTCGCCTATAAATTCAATGGGATGAATTCCATCTCGATGATATCGAATCAGATCAATATCATGAATAACAATATCTGAACTCTCAAATCGATTTATCGTCGAGAATTGAATAGTATAACATAGAAAGATCATTTATTCATACCAAATCCAAAAAAGGATTCCTGATCCAATCGAAAATTTCCTTACTTTATTACTTTGTTACTTTATTTATCATTCTTTTCCATTCTTTTTTTTCTAGAAAACTATCTCCTTCCTTGTACAATCATCTGACTAAGTATCATCTAATCGCCTTTAAACTTACATAGGTTACAAACAAACCCAAACAAACAATAGAAGCGAAATGGGAAGGGGGGAGTTCTGTTCTAAGCTCCTTTTTTGAATGATCTAATCTTATTGGATTGGAAAACAAAAAAAGTGTGATTGTGATAAAGATAAGTCCTAGTAAAAAAAAAAAAAATAGAATATTCTACCAAATTGACTTTCTTAGAGTTTGTTTTTTCTTCGTCAGAAACCCTTAAAAAAGATTATTCATTCCCCCACCCAGGAGCAGGGTCCTTCCTTATTTGATTTTTATTTTATTAATATGTTCTTTACTTGAATTAGAAATGGGATCCATATAATATATCAAAACTTCAGTGTACAATTTGAATGAGATAGATTGTTTCAAATTCAAACTAGTAATTGAGACAAAATCGGAGCCAAAAAAGAAGATACTTTTCCGATTAAAAGGATTCTATCAAAGAAATTAAATTCATTTTGTATCGTACAAATAAGAATTCCATTTGTGTATGTGCTACCGAGAAAGATAGGGTACTCGATTCGATTTCATTATACGGATCGGGAGTAATCGAAAAGGCCAAATTCAGTGCGGTATCTCTTGGAATCCTGAATATGACACTACCACTAATTGTACTAATCCAAATGTGTCTTTATCCATCTCCATCGATATTAGTTGAAGAAATGAAAATTACCCTATTTTTATTTGCTTTGATGAAAAATGAAAATAAATATAAAATATATAAATAAATAATATAAAATAATAATAAGGATCCCCTTTGGGAATGAAATTCTGCTATTTGTACCCCTTTTACAGAAAATGAAGAGATGAATTGATCTATTTTTTTTTTATTTGATCTATTTTTTTTTTATTGGATTTGTCGGGACTGACGGGGCTCGAACCCGCAGCTTCCGCCTTGACAGGGCGGTGCTCTGACCAATTGAACTACAATCCCAAGGAAATGAAATAAGGAAATGAAATAAAGTGTACAGCATACATATTCTTATGATTTCAGTCAAACACTTTCTGTTTAGATTTTAAATTGGAATCGCCTCGTTGTAACAGAGTGCGAGTGGTAGGTAATATTGATATCCACGTGGATATATATTTTAGTGATACTGGCACGAATTACTAATTATCTTTTCGTTATTTCAAATAAAAATCTCAAAATCAATTGATAATCAACCTTTCAATGAAAAAAAAAAAAAGACTCTTTTTTCTTTCTTCTATTTTTTTTTTTATCAGACATTTCGAAAGAACAAAGGGGTTATATCATTTCATGGTGGATCAGTGAATTATCGGGCCGAGCTGGATTTGAACCAGCGTAGGCATATTGCCAACGAATTTACAGTCCGTCCCCATTAACCGCTCGGGCATCGACCCAGGAAGAAAAAATGCCAGACTCCTTACTTAATAATCCCCCATCGACTTCCTTTCGTAATACCCTACCCCCAGGGGAAGTCGAATCCCCGCTGCCTCCTTGAAAGAGAGATGTCCTGAACCACTAGACGATGGGGGCACATTTGCCCGATCGTCAGCATATTATGCTCATAGTATGAACAGTTTTTTGAAATTGTCAATAGAATGAATTTCATTCTATTTTTATATATTATAATATAAAAATAGAATATAAAAAAATAGAAAAAATTAGAATATAAAAAAATAGAAAAAATTAGAATATTTACTTTACATAAATTTGATGTAGAATCTATTTCTATAGATATAGATTATCCGCATGCTGGCTCATTTAGGAATTGAATCAAATGGGCCCTTTTAACTCAGTGGTAGAGTAACGCCATGGTAAGGCGTAAGTCATTGGTTCAAATCCGATAAGGGGCTTTGTCCCTTTTTCATAATACTCCCGCGGGAGTATTTCTATTTGAAGGGAGATTCCATTTGAAGGGGGAATACAAATATTGTTAATATTTGTAATAAATAATAAATAAGGTAAGAAACTTTCCATTTCTAATAAATAGAATTTTAATAAATTCTAAAATTAAATTAGAAGGTTAACATTATAATGATTTATACTCTAATTTAGAGTATACTAATATAGTAATTCTAGTTCTAAAATGGAACATTTGTTTATTATATTAAAATGAATAATGATAAGTTGGCTCTTAAATCGTCAAACTTTCCTGTTTTATAGGAGTCCAATCAAATCAATTGTAAAGATTAGATTAGAAATCAACAAAAGAAAAAGTAAGTGGACCTAACCCATTGAATCATGACTCTATCCACTATTCTGATAGTCAAATTCGATATAGATGAAATTGGAACAGTAGATCCGCTTTTTTCTTTCATTTTCATATTTCTTTGGACTCCGAAAAGAATCCGTCGATATTTCTAATTCAATCTTTTTGTTCCCAGTTATCTAGTTATTCTATAGGAATAAATTACTATTTCCTTCCTCCATTCCACAGAAAAGTTTATTCGAAGTCACAACATAAAACATATAAGGGAATTTTAAATATCTTTCTTTGATTCCAGAACACAAGATAATTTATATTGATATTTATATCTATATAATATATAAGATTAATAGGTGCGATAAAAAGACTTTCGTTTAATTTCAAATTTCCTATTATTTATTTAATATTGTATTGAATTTAATAATAGAAAAATGCATTCTCTTTTTTCTTTTCTGACAGATATAAAATAAATAGAAAAAAGATTCAAAGTGTCTTTCGCGCTTTGACCTGTGAAAGGGCGTACTCTGGGGTTTTATCTTCATCTGAAGAAAAAAGAAATATAAGAAAGACGACATTAAAATGAAAGAATACTAAAATGAAAGAATAAAGTATAAAATAAGAAAAGTATATGATATGGTAGTAGTTTTAGAAATTAGAAGAGTACATAAAAATATTTCTTTTTATAAATATCACAAACAAGATCCAAGAATAAGATTAGTTTGATAGAATGAGATCTGAGGAGCAACTGGTAAGAAAGAGGGATAACTTGTTCCTTGAATGATTCTTTCTTCTTTCA